TAAGGAAAAGGGATACTTTATAACAAAGTTTTCGTGTTGTTAATTTCTACGCGTAGTGCCTCCTTCCTCTATGCCGCCCATGGGTACTAGTGGAGTAGGGTTAACTTGCAATATATAAACATAACCCATAGCCATAGGTGTAACCTTTCGCTCAATGCTAGAATTGACAATTGAAGCATCCGAGGCTGCATTAATTGGGGGTACACAACAGAAGGAATTGCTTTTTTTTAGAAACTTCACCTTCAACAAGCGTAGAGGTTTTTCAAATCTTTCTATCCTGATTAATGTGTCTTTCTCCTAAGACTTGAAAAAAAAATCAAATCACACCATCTCTGTAATAGGTAAATGCCCTTTTTTCTTCTGAAGTTGTCGGAATTATTCGTAATAAAATATTGGCTATAATTGAAAAAGTCTGATCAATAAAATTTCCAGTTGTCCGAGATCTAGGCATAAGTAGCAAGCCTTTAATTAGAATTTCTTTTAATTATCTCTCGTGAGAAAACAATCCCACAAAAAAAGTAATTGTACCATACGAAATAACGTAAAAACCGACTTAACCCATAAAAAAAAGATAAATCGATTGTTCGAGTCGTTCCAACCCCTTGATTTAAGCCCAGAAAAAGAGAAAAAGATGGGAACCCTAATAAATTTTTTTATTTTTATAGTTTGAATTGATTCTACGTATCATCCCTATCCAACATCTAAATCTAATATGAATCGCAAGCCATTCACTCGATTTCTGGGCCATACTCATTATGTAGGAGAGATGGCCGAGTGGTTGAAGGCGTAGCATTGGAACTGCTATGTAGGCTTTTGTTTACCGAGGGTTCGAATCCCTCTCTTTCCGTACGTACCTTTTATCAATCAATGTTACTGACCACAATATATCACATGGATCCTTTTATTTCACTAGTTCGACCTTTCTTTGATATGATATGGATATTTTTTATTTCTAATTTCTGCGGTCCAGAAAATACTAGTAAAGCATAGACATGGAATGAACCCTATCATTCTAGGATATAGCAATAGGGAGAAAAATCCCCAGATCGTTGGGCCTCTTTAACGTGGGCGACAGGACAGGGGGCAAAGTTGTCCGAACTCTTGTTCTGTTAATTAGGTTTAAGTCTGACGAGAATAATATTCTACGACTAGCAATTCATTTATTTTCAAGTCAACCCATTTATTATCTATTATTTGATTGATCATTCCTTTATATTGGAATGGGTTAAGAGTCAAATGTTTTGGCAATTCCTCCTGGGGGAATGAATCAAGATAATTTTGAATCATAGCTCTAGATTTTTTTTCATCCTTCGCTGTAATAATATCTCGGGGTTTGCAGCGATAACTTGGTATATCTACTATACGACCATTAACTAAAATATGTCTATGGTTCACTAATTGGCGGGCTCGGGGAATAGTTGACGCCATACCTAATCGAAAAAGGATGTTATCCAAACGCATTTCAAGTAATTGTAGTAAAACCTGGCCTGTTGATCCTTTGGCTTTGGCGGCGATACGGACGTATGTAAGCAATTGTCGTTCGGTAATACCATAATGAAAACGCAATTTTTGTTTTTCTTCTAAACGAATACGATATTGAGATTTTTTACCGGAGCGCGATTGGTTTCTAAGATCGCTCCCGGCTTTAGGCCTTTTACTAGTTAGTCCTGGTAAAGCCCCCAGACGGCGTATTTTTTTGAAACGAGGCCCGCGGTAACGTGACATAAAGACTCCTTATTTTATTGAAATTTCATAAACCTAAATTAAAACTGAACTAAAGATTAAAAGATATGATAGATTGAGTAAAGTATTATACTATTCAAAAATACTGAGATGGATTGTATCAATATCTGGGACCTTCTGAATATATAGACAAATCAAATCAAATAATGTATATATAATGTATATCTAAAAAAAATAAAGAAAAAGGTCCTTTTCTTGTTTTCTTGTTCTTTATTTGTTCTGCAGCAATTTAATTTAACTACTCTAACTGTTATTAATAATCGGAAATTCCTACCACGGCGGTCCTTGGAAAAAGGGAAGCCTTTTCAATATTCTTTGATTTCAAAAAAAGGACATTTTCAATCATTTAAAAACTCAAATCAAGTAGAGAAAAGCCAGCTATCGGAGTCGAACCGATGACCATCGCATTACAAATGCGATGCTCTAACCTCTGAGCTAAGCGGGCTCACATAATAGAAATTCTACATGCATAGGAATTTAATAAACTACTGGAATATTAGCTATTAACTTTCCATTCTTAGTCATTCATAATTAATTTCCATTCTTAGTTATTCATAATTAATAATACAAAAAAAGAAAAGAATCGAACGTTCAAGTATTGAAAATTACACCAGAAAAATGAAAGGAAGAGGGGCGTATATACTAAATGTGGTATATATCCATCTATATTGAATTGCGGATACAGAAATGATAGAATCATTTCTGATTAGACTAAATATGGGGCTCCGATAGAGCTGAAAAAGGGTAGACAAAAAAATAAGAATTAAAGAAATTGAAGAATAGAATTAAAGAATAAGGGGATATGGCGAAATTGGTAGACGCTACGGACTTAATTGGATTGAGCCTTGGTATGGAAACTTACTAAGTGGATAACTTTCAAATTCAGAGAAACCCTGGAATAAAAAAGGGGCAATCCTGAGCCAAATCCGATTTTTTGAAATGAAAAAAAGGTTTATATAGACAGAATAAATAAAAAAGGATAGGTGCAGAGACTCAATGGAAGCTGTTCTAATAAATGGAGTTGACTGTCTTGCATTAGTAAAGTAAGGGAACCTTTCGTTAAAATTGCGGATTCAAACAAAGTAAAGGATAACCCTAGAAATACATATACGTACCGAAAGACTATCTCAAATAATTAATGTAATTATGAAAAAGAAAATAAAAATATTGAATCGATTTCAAGTTGAAGAAAAAATCGATTGATCAAATCATTCACTCCACAGTCTGATAAATAACTAATTAATCGGACGAGAATAAAGATAGAGTCCCATTCTACATGTTAATATTGACAACAAGGAAATTTATAGTAAGAGGAAAATCCGTCGACTTTAGAAATCGTGAGGGTTCAAGTCCCTCTATCCCCAAAAAAGGCCGTTCGACTCCATAATTTTTTATCTTATTTTTACTTTTCGTTAACGGTTCAAACCTTCTCATTCGGTTCTTTGCATAAACTTTCTTTTCAGAAGTCTTGTGGTAGATCTGATACACATGCAAATGAGCATCTTTGAGTAAACAAAGTAATCCCTGTTGAAAATTGGAATGATTAACAATCAAAATACAAATCATTACTTGGATTGAAACATACGAAGTCATCTTTTTATTTTACAGATTCCAGGTCCTAGATAAGACTTTAGAATACTTTTTCGTCTTTCTTTTTTAATTGACATAGACCCAAGCCGTTTAGTAAAATGAGGAAGACGGTGCATCGGAAATGGTCGGGATAGCTCAGCTGGTAGAGCAGAGGACTGAAAATCCTCGTGTCACCAGTTCAAATCTGGTTCCTGACACACGATTATGAGTATCTATTCGATAATTTAATTAAACTAATTGATATGGATTGGATCGACATACATATTCATTAATATAATAAAATATAATAATGTGGATCATGCTACCTAATTTAGCCATTTAGATATTTTGGGATGGAGCCCCTTTAGATGAGTAAAGAGTATATGAAAGTATGTAAAAATATGTATTTGGATTTCAAAGAAGAAAATTCAATTATGTTTCCTCTTCGTTTTTATTTATTAATAATATGTCTCTTTTCGGTCAAAAAAGATTCGAATATTCCATCGAAAAATTCTATTTTATTCTTCTACTTCTATGTTATTCTATATTTATATTCTAATTCTTACATTCTATATTATATTCTTACCTTATTCTTAACCTCTTTTTAATTCAATTCGTATTTGAAAGGTTCAATTCGTTAGTTAAAAAACTTTAAAGTATAATTTAAGGGAGTTTTGAAGGGTGGGAATATCCAAGATCCATCTTAGATACAGTACAAATTGAATCCGATACTCTTTAATTTCTTTGTATTTTCTTGCATATTCTATTTTTTCTATTTATTTATTCCACCCTATGTGATTTTTTATATGTGACTTTATATAATATAGTTGTTCATCAAAGGGATGTGCGCGGTACAAAGTTCATAATGCATAACTTGTTTAGTTCATCTTATTTGTTCGGCTCGTTCGAAATAAATATCGTCAAAAATGGAGAATCCGACGAATCCTTATTTGGATTGTCTTTTTTTTAGTCCACATATCTATGAATAAAATAATGAATGAGTCAAAGAACGAACAAATATCCCTCGAATATCGGAAGCTGTAGCACTGAAAAGAAAATTAGTTTCTTATTTTGTTAATTTTATTCAATGAGCATCTTGTATTTCATAAAAATTCGGAGCAATATAATCCTTACGTAAAGGCCACCCTATCCAACTTTCCGGCATTAAAATACGTTTCAGACGTGGATGATTATCATAAGAGATTCCTACCATATCATAGGATTCTCTTTCTTGAAAATCCGCACTTTTCCAAACCCAGAAAACTGATGGAATTCTAGGATTCTTCCTTGGGGTAAATACTTTTATACATACTTCTTCTGGTTGATCTAGACCATACTCGATTCTCGTAAGATGATATACACTAGCTAACAGTCCGCCCGGTGCTACATCATAGGCACATTGGGAACGCAGATAGTTGTAACCATATACATATAAAATGACAGCAATGGAATGCCAATCTTCGGGCTTTATTTGTAAAGTCTCTATTCCTTGGTAATCAAAACCCAAAGATCTATGAACTAGCCCATGTTTGACCAGCCAAGTAGACAAGCGACCCTGCATTTTTTTTCTCCCGCATTTTTAGTTGTATAAGTATTTTCCATTTACAGTGAAATTTCTGAAGATTGGCTTGTCCCTTTTGATTCTGTACAAAAGATTCTTACGCTAATTTACTAATTCACGGGACGAT